GGTCGTGGGGAAAGAGAAGAACCGGCCAGAAGGGAGTAAAAAATCAATGGATAAAATCCCTTCCGGCGGACTCTACGTCTGGGTCTTATTCTATCTCAACTCGGATTAGGAAGAGTGCCCTTGAACTACCATAATAAACAATACAAGAAAAAAAAATGGATTTGAGAGCTAGCGGATCGGAAATTTTTTTATGAAATGTCCTACTACTGCCCGAGCTTTCCGATCAACCAATCCCCTATTTCAAAGACATCCCCTTGTTAGGTAGGGCCAGGGATCACTAATTAGTCGAATGAGCCCATCCATCCCTCTGGCCTATCATTTCTTGGTCGATCCGGCTGGTGGCTCCTGCATCTCCCGCGTCTCCGCGGGGGCCCCTTCATACAAGTTTGTTGCTAGGAGTCCCTCTAGTCGAATCAATAATCAATAGAAGTTTACTGACCTGGCTCTTCAATCGACGATATAATGCTCCCTCTTAGTATCAGATGCCCATGCTTTGATTCGAAAGCCCTAGCCAGCCCCAGTAAGATCGGAGTATTGAATTTATCCTCCCTTCAGTCCAGTTTGAACCCGTCCCAGCAACGAACACCTTCCTAATGCAAGGTGAGGCTCTGCCCTTCCACTAGAATCCACTCTGGGTCGGGGGAGCCGCTACGCTAGTCCAACTTCTTGAGCAGCCGAGATATTGATTGAACAAAGGAATTCCTTGGCCTCACCCGGAGATGAGAGGGAAGGTCGATTTTACTCGAATCCTGGACCTGATCTATAATCCACCCGTCTTCCCCAGTCCCCGAAAGCCCCCCGGGCCTAGCCCTCTTTCTCAACTCGAGTCTTAAGCTCAACGGCTTTCATCGTTGACGAACACCTGCGCTAATAAGACAAAGAAGGAGGGAGTCTATGCCTTGAATGATTCAGTATCAGTAACAACGAATTTATGGAATGAGAGATCAAGAGACGGATAGGGGGGAATGGCCTATCCATAATGGGTGTACCTTCCTTTAAAGAGCTCTAAACGGAGTTGTTTAGGTTCTGGAATTCCATCTCTAGTTGGGTTCGAAGGTTATAAAATGTGGTGCGGGTTCATCTCTCTCGACCAGTTCCGGTTCAAGGGAAGGGTGATCGAGGGGACCAGACTTTAGATCTATTTCTTCTCGGAGGTTTTTTTTTCGTATCAAGAGTGTGTTGGGGGCCAGGGAAGACAGATTGGATCGAGAGGCGATGCCTATGCCTCTTCTTTATCGATAGGATTCCCATCATTTGCAGTCTCCGGCCAAGGAGACAGGGCGAGGCACCGAACATGTTCTATCACCTTCGGTGTCTCCATCTGTGATTAGTAATCTAAATCCGCTTTTCCTATTCACTAGCACACTGCGCGCTACAACTAGCAGCCCCCTTACTAGTGGGGTAAAACAAAACGCTAGCGCGCTAGCTAGCTACTTATAGTTATAACCCCTACTTTATTATCTTTATTATTTATAGGATATTTGAAAAAGCCTGCTGAAAAACGGAAGCGCGCTAGCGCGCAACGGCGGAAAAGCCAGCAACTTGTTAGGAGTAGGGTTTGGCTTGCCCCTTTCTTATTATTAGTAAGATACGTTCGGAGCCCTATACAGGGGGCTGCTTGCTGCTCGCCCCTATGGGCTTATGCACTCCACTCGTTACCACTAAACGACGAAGCCGGGAGCGGAAGGAGGGATTTGAACCCTCAACCTCAGCCTTGGCAAGGCTATGCTCTACCATTAAGCTATTTCCGCCAGCTACGGTAGTGGCGAAGCACTACTGAGCAATTCACGTATCACTTGATACGGACGACTTCCGTTTTTCCGCCGGACCACACTCTTAACCTCCGATCGAGCTACGAGCACGAGTAGGTAGGCGCCTAGGGGGGTTTGGGCTGGGAAGGAAGGGCAGTTACACTGCTCCTCTTTTTTTTTGCTTCGCGCCAGATGAGATGATGATTAGTGGGTCAGGTCCAGTGTGTGCTCTTGATCACAATCATTAATTTTTAGGGGGGGCCCTTTCAATCAATCTCCGGCCGCTCAGTGCTGCTATTGGTGCGAGTTGTAAGCAGTCTTGGTCTCGAGTCGAGCTAGGGCGTGATTTCATTCTCGAAACGGGAGTGGGTGCACCGCAAGACCAGACAAGTGACTTCCTCGCCTCGCAGCGGCGGCATCTGTTTTTTATTTAAGTTAAGTCATTTCCTAACGCTCCTCTTACTCTACGATAATCCAAGCAGCAGCTCCACGAGTCCGCTCGGAACCAGTCGATTCCTGAGCCCGCCGTTGGCGCCTCCCGGTGGGCGTTTTCCAGCCACTAGAGCAAGTAAGAGAACCTACAGTGAATGAATTTAAAGAACCGCAGATTTTGACCGGATTGTACACCTTTGTGTCTGGCTATGTATATGGATGTGCATAAAGAAGGGACGGGGCATCTTTCTGCCTTTTTTGGGGGGGAATAAGATGCAGCGGCACCTCATGAACTTCTTACTGGGGCAGCACCATCCTATAGGCGCGAGTGTTTGGATGCACGTGTTTTGCCTGCGCAGTTAAGAGAGAAATTGTGCCCGAGGCAGTTTACTTGCTTACTTGTTATAGTAATTCGGCCCCTTGTGTCTTTCTTGGATATGCACAGTCCGGGTATAGATGCTATGCCGTGAAATCCAAGAGACGCGATGTATCCTTAGCGCAAGCACTAAGTAAGCAAGCTACCTTGATGAAATCAAATAAAAGAGAAGAAAGAATCATTCCCGGTGATAATGTTGTCGTCAACGTATAAAAGAAGGATGAGTCAACGACCATGACGTCGGCGAACAAACATGGAAGAATCCGCATGGCTACAGTGGAACCCTTTATAAAAAACGAAGCAGTGAGAAACGAGCTAAATTTATGAAATCAGGCCGCTCTTGGTGCCTGCTTTAGCTTGTCGGAGGCCGTAACGTAAATATTTATTTAGCTTGCATACCGAGAAGAGAAGCCTGGAGTTGGAGGAGGCTGAATAGAAACTTGTTCTTGCGGATCCCCCTTGTTGAAAGGCATTCTTCACGTCAAGTTGAAATAAGGGCAATTTTTTGATTGCAGCCAATGGCCTGTTTCCACGCAGGCAATGCGCCTAAGTCTTTTTATTTTTTCCTGGGCATTGATTTCTTCCTGCATAGCATCTCTCCAGCAAGAATGATTGAAGGCTTCAGCAAATGATTCAGGTTCATGAGAAGAGAAGATTGAACTGACATGAGGTAAGCTCGATGTTTTGGGGCATAAGATAAGACAAAAATCCTTCAACGAGATAAGAAACTTGAGAGGATCGACGAACCTGAGAGAGGGATCCAGAATCTGAGGAAGCGACTGGAGGGGAAGCAACTGGGCTAGACTGCTGATCTTCCGGAGTCTGGGAAAAAGAAAATAATGTAATCGCCGCCGGGAATAAACATGCTGTGCCGGGTGACTGGAATCCTCTGAGGTCAGCTGAACAGGCTGACAATCGGCAGAAGATGCTGGGCAAAGCTGCTGGCCTAAAGAGTGAGGCTGATCCGTAACATCAACTGCAGAAGAATGAGGTTCGAGTTGATAAACAGGAGAAGGCCGCAATACATCTCCATCAACATTCTCCGCTTAGAGAAAATATGAGGTTAAAGTAAAGAGAACATTCAAGGTAGCTTGCTTACTTAGTGCTTGCGCTAAGGCAATGCAATTGTCTTGTACAAGCACGGGGCTTAGTGAAGTAGAACCGCGGGTCGCACAGCTTGCTCGACGCATCCTTTCTTTCAACCTTATTAGCGTTAGTAGGTAGGACGTACCGGTTAATTTCCCCCGGGTTGTTGATGTAGTTGCTTGTAGTTTTCTTTGATTTTGATTCTGGCTCAGAAGGAACGCTAGCTATATGCTTAACACATGCAAGTCGAACGTTGTTTTGGGCAGAAGGAATAAAAACCTGCGCCAGCGCATGCAGAAAGCTTTTTTAATAGAGAGAGAGTCAAAGGGGCTGGGCGATTCTGTAACCGCGGGCAGCTCAGACCCAACTTAATGATGGCCGCGCATGAGATCGCACGAGACCACTTCGATTATGAGTCAGGCGATGCGAACATAGCGGCCCTAAAAAACCTTCTGCGCTATCTTAAAGCAGAGAGGCGAAAAACTTCCATTTTGAGACCGCGGCCCGCACTTTCTAACGGATTTTGTGAGATAAGTGTGAAATTATCCTCCACAAGACTCTTGATGGTACGAGAACATAATTGGAAGAAATAAGGGTCTTAGACCGCTTACAGTAGTTCTACCTATAGAAAAGATCATCAGAGAGGAGACACCCCATTTTTGATTCCAGCCGAGAAGACTAGTAAAAGGAAGGATCAAGAATGTCATATATTTCAGGAGCTAGATCAGTTGCCGATGAACAAGTAAGAATTGCCTCAACAAAAATTGATGGAATTGGACCTAAAAAAGCCATTCAGGTTCGTTATCGATTAGGTATCAGTGGGAACATAAAGATAAAAGAGTTAACTAAGTATCAGATCGACCAAATTGAACAAATGATAGGTCAAGATCATGTTGTTCATTGGGAATTGAAGAGGGGAGAACGAGCAGACATCGAACGATTAATTTCTATTTCTTGTTATCGTGGAATTCGTCATCAAGATGGATTGCCCTTACGCGGTCAACGAACTCATACTAATGCAAGGACTTTTCGCAAGCTAATTCGGAAATGAAAGAAGTCTACCGAAAGCCCTTGGTACTTGTCTGATCAATCACACTGTTCAATAGTTCACTGAAATTTCTTTCTTTTTTATTTTCTTTTTTATTTCACCGGTTACTAATCCAGTATACGTATAGTAGGCCTCCTTCGCCACTCCACTAGTGGCTCGGCTTGGTCTCGCTTCCTTCGCCCGACTATCGGCTCGGCTTCGTCCTAGAAGCTACTGCTTCCGCCTCTCTAGGCTTCGCTATCGCTCATGACTGGTATAGTATATGGATCTCTCTATGTAGCGGTCGGCCTTCTATAAGCTTCGCCAGAAGCGACTAGTAGCTTCCCGAATGCCTCTTTACTTTAGTATGGTCTAGTTTTTCCAATGCCTCCTTCCTTGCCGCCAACGTACGCTACTAGGAGAGTAAGCAAGCTACCTTGCTTGCATTCTAGAAACGGTAGCTTCCGCGCCCTTCCTGCCTGCTGAAATTGATGTGAATGATCGTGACAGCTCTTCAAATCCTATTCAGTCTGATTAGATATGTCATTGAAACAATCCGTTCTGTCTCTGTTTTATTTTAGGATTCCGAGAACGAGCCGGCCGATCCTAACATCATTTATGAGGAGCCGGACGACGCCTCAGATAAAAGATGTCTCCGACGCGGCAAGAACAACTTTCTCTATTGTTTTTTGGGGGGGGACAAAAGAGAGATGCTTTCTATCAGTCAAAAGCAGATGCCGCCCCTCCCCATGCTCCCACCGTCCGCTCCCCGAGGAATAGAAAAGGAGGACCGGGGGCCAGAGCTAGTTGGGTTGGGGTATAGAGCCGTAAGCGCGGTGGGGGGGTGACAGAGGACGTGCTCGTACGGTTCAAAGAAGGGTATGATCAACTCGTTGATTGTTGGGAACTTTCACTCCTCTATATTCTAAATATGCCTTTCTAGGAGCATTACGATCTGCAGCTCAAATGGTCCCTTATGAAGTCTCTATCGGTCTTATTCTTATTGTGCGCCTTGTGAGCGCGTTTGGATCTGCGAAGGCAATCGCTCGGATGTTCCCCTAACCTAACCCGGGAACGGACCGGAGGGAACCGCAGCATGGGGAATGTCCGCGTCTCGTCGCAAGGCTCATTTTTAGTTGTGGTTCATAGGGCGGGCAGCTTTATCTGATCAAGGGCCGGGGCACAAGGGTCCTGGTACTATCCAGGTGCGAAGAACCCCGGAGGTTACTGCAATGAGCAGAAATCTCACTCACCGGCCTAAACGACGAGCAAACACTCGAACGTGAAAGCAAGGGATCGCCCAACGAATGGACGAGCCCGAGGAGGGAGGAGAGAGGGAGGCAAGAACCATACTTTCAGAGAAGTGGCGGTCCGAATCTTATCTGAACTACGAGAATAACTGACTAAGCCGTGCCATAAGGGTCATTCTCCAAACGGGACGGGGCTAAGCCTTTAGGTTCGTTCTTTAAGTAGGTTGGGTGACAGATCGGCCATAGGAGTACTCCGGGAGATAAACCAGGGCAACAAATGTCGAGCATACGACGATGCCGCCCGTTTTCATTTCGTGGAAGTCCCCGGCAGAGGAAAGGGCTGTAGGTGATGGCGCGTTCCGCTTCTTATCTAGAGGGAGGCGCTGAAATCGTTCCTATTGGGCCGTGCGTGGCAGCTGGTATAGATGAATAAAGGCGGGGCGCTTGAACGGGACCTATTCTCTTAAGGCGGGAAAGCTTAATAGGAAAGGGGCCGAGCTGACTGATGAGTGCCTTTTTAGTCTTTAGAAAAAGGCACTCATGTGATGTGGGGCTAACATGGGTGGATACATACAAGTATAGCCAAATCAAGATGAGACGGGACGGACGGTCAGAGGCCGCAGCGGGACTACCATGGGAAAGCCCGCCCCCGCTAGCTAACATAGAAAGAAATAGATTCCCGGATAGCAAGAGTCCCTATGTGAATCTCTTCCAGACCAGGCCAGGCCGAATCGGGCCACCCCTTGGGCTGGGAATGGCCTGGCCCACATGCATAATTTGATGAAAGCACTCCAGTCCCTCGAAGTGGCTTGTCAACCACGCTTTCCCTCCCTCAAAACAATGCTCCTCACCGGGCAACACAGCAATGAGTAGTTCGCTCCAGGACCCCCCGAGAGCGGGATGCCGGCCGAGATGGAGCTGGGAGCCAACCTATACTTTCCTGGGGCTTGCCTTGAAAAAACATGTAAATAAAAGACGGGCGCCGAAAAGAAACCAGCCCAGCCTCTTCAAGAAAGCTTTGCTTGGTAGGCGGTGCCTATTCACTCGGACAATGCTCTGAACACGAAAGTGCGCAGTTCCGCCCCCTTCTCCCATGCTGAGTCACAGGCAGCGCCTCGGAATAGCGAAAGCACGGACGAGCCACATGCAGGGAAACTTGCACGTGTGGTTCCGGCCGGGGACCCCGGTATACTGTACTAATATGTGTAGGTCCCCGTAATTCGAGTGAGATTGTCATGGCGCAAAAGCAGATATGGTCCGGTATTCCCTTGTTCCCTGTATTGGTTATGTTCTTCATTTCTCGTCTAGCAGAAACTAATCGAGCTCCGTTTGATCTCCCAGAAGCGGAAGCTGAATCAGTTGCAGGCTATAATGTAGAATATGCGCGGGATGCGATCCTTAATAGTCCACTGTTGGCGGAAGCCAATGTCCCGGGGTCCCGGGGACTCATTCTGACTGAAACAAGGGGTGGGTCTTTACCAACTTTTCAATATTCTATTTTAGGGAAGCCAAAAAACGTAAGCGCCCCTACGCGAGCCTTATTGAAAAGCCCCCTTACTATAGAACAAAGAAAGGGAT